TTACTCAGTTCCACTGTCTAAAGACTCATTAAGATAAACCCAATATAATTTCTTATGTCCGGGAGTTCCCCTCCAACCTAAAATAGAGATCTTATTTCTATGAATATTTAAATGACAGCTTGAGCAAACTGGCACCAAGTTAGACCTTCTATTCAATTTTCTATTACATAATTTCTTAGGTTGAATGTGATGGATAGCCTCCGCTGGAGCTCCGCATATTTCACACGAATCAATAAAAACTTGAGCATTATATTTAGATGGGCGAAATACTGTTAAAGAATTTGACTCACTTCGGGATGGCGGCTCCCAGCTAATAAGTTTACGATATTTCAAAGCACTATTATAAAAATTTTTGTCATTAATTATGTGGCCCATAACTTCAATACCATATTGGGAGGGACCTGGGCCAGGTTTTAATTTACGTTCATAAATTAAGCCCAAATCTTCTTGTTGAACAACAGATAAATGATAGCATCGAACTGGTAAATCAATTAAAGAAAAAACTTGGTGTAAATGAGTAGAGAGAACGAAACTAGTTTGTGCAATTGTTAATCTTTCAATTGTTGCAGCTAATATTGCTGTGCCTGAACTAACTTCTGTTCCATGACAAATTTCATCACCTAATATTAAACTATTATAATTAGCTAGCTTTAATATAGTTGAAAGATCTCTCATTTCAACCTCAAAACTACCTTGACCTTTATGGAGATCATCCCCCCCTAAAATACGAGTAATTAAATAATTATAAGGTCTTAATCTAAATGAATCTGCAGCTACATACATCCCTGCCTGAGCTAAGATTACGTTGACTCCAATTGCTCTAAGTAAAGTAGATTTACCTGCACCATTTACTGAGAATATTAACATTCCCTTATCCTCTAAACTAATATTATGAGTCACACATTCTTCTTGAGTATTTAACTGTTCTACTAATGGATGTCGTAGATTAATTGCTTCAATTAAACCCTTGGTTTGTTGGGGTTTCGTTAGTATTAAGCAAGGTTTAGTATAATTAAACTTAATGGCCGCAATAGCACCGCTTAATGCAACATCTAATCTAGAAATCATATTTACTAAGGGTAAAAACAGCTCAGAGTAACTAAAATATAATCTTTTAAGCTCCCGGTTATAAATCTGCTTAACATAAATATTAATTTGCTCTTCTAATAAATTTAATTCAATTGATATTTTATGGGTGGTGGGGCTAGTAACTATAAGGTAATTCCCCCTTTTACCCAACACAATAACTGAATTATCAGATATAGGGGCGCTAGTCATGTAATGTTCTAACTTAGTTAACTTTTTAGATAATATAGAGAAAGCATAGAGATCTTTATTAAAATACTCAGCTTTAATAGAAGTTGTATCTTGAAACACAATATTTGAAGTGTATTCGGCCCACTCTGTAAGTCGGGCCCTTAAAGTTTGTTGTTGTGCAAGGAGGTTAGTTAGATTATCAGTTGGCTCTAATATATCTTTAAAATCACCTGTAAGATTATTTACCTGAAAAACTCGGCCCATCTCCTTAATTAGCGATTCTAATCGGGGCCCGACTGAAAGGAGTAATTGAATATCAACCCATTTATTACTTATTAATTTACTTATTAATTGACTAGCAAACAAATAAGAATGGTAAATTTGACTCAACTTTTTAGGTGGCAAGATAATATCACTCGAAGCACATATTACCCATTGACGATGTAAAGAAGATAAATCTTTAATGCGTTTTAACTCGGAATTGTCAAATATTTTCTTGTCAATTAATTGTTTAATTGTCGCAATCTCCTCATAACGAAGATTTAATTCATGATAATCTGTAATGGGGTTAAGAAGTCTGAATTTGAGTAGTCTTTTACCCATTACAGTAGAACAGAAATCAACCAAACTAAGTAAGCCACCCAGCTTTCCCCTCTTAGGCAATAAATCCAATTGATATTCTGCTCGATTACATAATATTAAATTTAAGAGGCCAATAACAGAATTATAACACTCGGGAAGTTGAAGGTTCTTAATAAGGTTAGGATTTCGATCTTTAATAAATTGTAATACTCCTAAAAGGCTAATTAAATTTACCTGATTAACTTCTTCTGTCCAAGTACTTTGAAATATCTTACTAAAGGTGTATTTTTGATAATTTTTATTAAACCACTCTGCGTTAATGCCCATATATATATGGAGCAAAAGCCACTCCTTATTACTATTTTCGTACCTATAAGATAAGTAACACGGCAAGTTGGTTAGTGCTTCTCCCATAACTTCAATTTTAGCATTGGGTTCAGAGGGAAATAAATTCCAACCAATTAATAAATTATATATTTTATCTGTTAAAATCTCTGAACCAGCCCCCAAGTTTACCCAAATTACTATTTCCCTAATATTATAATTAATTAATGGCCGGGCCACTTTGTCTCTCTCCGTTCAAGAAGCGGGAAACATTATACTATGCCCATTCATGGCTGAAAATAAAGTAATACCTAATAAATCGTCTTGAGAAAAATAAATTGATAACACATAAGATAATTCCGAACAATCCTCTAAATTACAACTAGGAGAATAAACCTGAGATACCGCGCGCTGTTTTGGCCCCGATTTACCAGTGACTAATTCATCGATAACTATAACAGTCCAGCCCTTATCCAACAAGGTACTTAAATGAGTAGTAAGGGAATAAATTGGAAACCCCATTTGAAACAAAGATCTTTTACTGGGCGATATTATTCTCATATCAAGTAACGAGGCAACTTGTTCAATGGGAGGTATTACCTCCAAAGGCCTACTTCGCATGGGTGATTCAACTAATAACTCGGCCTGAGAGTATGCTTGTAGCCTACTAGGAGTATCAGGCTCATGCCAAAGTTCATAGAACTTACCAATCTGGATAAGCTGGATTACTGACAATCCATACTTAGAATAATTCTCCTCCGCTAAGTTAAAATATTGCATAGGTATCTGGTTCATTTTTAATTAGGAGTTAACCTCTTAATAAATTTAAGGCTCGAACAGCAATTGTACCGCGTAAGCGATAATAGTTAACCATAATAGCTAACCCGATAGCAGATTCGGCAGCTGCGACAGTTAGAATCACAATCGCAAAAATTTGACCAAAAAGCGTATAGAGCACACGAGATTCAAATAGAAGCAAAATAGTAGAGGCTAGTAAAACTAGTTCTACACACATTAGCATAATAATTAAATTGCTTCTATTAAGAATAATACCTAAGATTCCAATTAATAAGATGACAATTGACAATATTAAATAAGACATGCGCTATACCAATTGAAGGTTAGTTTTCCCACTCTAAGCCTCCTTCTATCCACTCATAAATTAACCCTAAAGTTAAGATAAATAAAAATAACATAACAACCCAATATCCAAATAAAGGTAAGCCCATATATGTAACAGCCCAGGGAAATAAAAAAGATATTTCAAGATCAAATATTAAAAACAAGATCCCAATTAAGAAGAATCTAACGGAAAAGGGATTCCCTGGGTTATCAAAAGGATCAAACCCACATTCATAGACTGACACTTTTTCCATATCAGGTTGTTTATATCCTAACAGATAAGATGCCCCTAAAATTAGAATTGATAATGTCCCGCTAACGATAAGTAGTATTAGTATTCCTTTAAACTCCATGTTCTTCTCCATATTCCTAAGCGGAGACGTGCGTTAGCACTTGGCCAGAAGGCACCTAAAGGTGCTCTCTGCTGATTTGTAGAAAGAGATCTTGCCTACTACGTAATGATTCACCATAGGAATTATATAAAATAGGTGAATTTGGTTGCTTAGCTAATAATATAGCCCCTATCATAGCGACTAATAACACCAAACTAGCAATTAACACTAATTCATAATAAGTTGTATAAAGATGACTTCCAATTGCCTCAATGTTAGTTCTTGATCCTACAACAGGACTGCTGATATATTTAGGGCTATTGGTTAGTAAACTATAAAATAAGAATATAACAGATAATCCTACAGGTAAAAAATGCGAGTGATCTTGAGAATCTACCTTATTAGGCTGTTGAATTAACATGATTACGAACAGGAATAAAATAGCAATAGCCCCTACATACACAATTATAAATATTAAGCCTATATAGTCTAATCCCAACGATATAAACATAACAGCAGCATTAACAAAGGCAATAACTAACCAAAATACTGAATAAACAGGATTCGGCGTAGATATAACCATAAGACTAGCTCCAACTATTCCTAAGGAGAATATCATAAATAGACTATTCATATTGCACTTTGACCTTTACTCCTTTTATACTATTTCATACGGAGCAATTTGGTTTCTACCCAGCCTAACAGGGGGATCAATACTAAGAAGTAGCAAAAGTAGAATAAAGAAGCAAATTGACCAATCATAACATATGGCTCCTCTACTGGATTAGCCCCTAGCCAGGTTAATAAAATAAAATCAGCTACTAAAAACCAAAATGCTATTTTACCTAAGGGTCTAAATGTTAAAGCTCTTAATTTACTAGTATGAATAAGGGGCAGTAATAATAACACCAAGATACTAAATACCATAGCCAAGACTCCTCCAAGCTTGTTGGGTATAGAGCGCAATATAGCGTATGCGAATAAGAAGTACCATTCTGGTTGTATATGAACAGGAGTTACTAAGGGATTAGCTTGAATGAAATTTTCAGGGTCACCTAGTACATTAGGCATAAAATAACAAAGTATAACTAAAATAGTGCTAAGTACCAGTATACCAAATAAGTCCTTATAAACATAATAAACATGAAAGGTAACTTTGTCTATATTAGAATCAATCCCTAAAGGATTATTTGACCCAGCTGTGTGTAAACTAAGAATGTGTAATACACTTAATCCAACTATAAGAAAAGGAAAAAGATAATGTAAAGAGAAGAAACGATTAAGAGTCGCGTTAGATATACTAAATCCACCCCAAATCCACTGAACAACATCCGTTCCTATATAGGGTATAGCAGAACAAAAGTTAGTAATAACTGTGGCCCCCCAAAAGGACATTTGTCCCCAAGGTAATACATACCCCAAGAAGGCTGTTAACATCATCACTAAGTAAATTATAACCCCCAAATTCCAAACATCCATTTTCATGTAGCTTCCATAATAAAGTCCTCTACCCATGTGTATGTATACACAGAGAAAGAATAATGAAGCTCCATTAGCATGAATATACTTTAACATAAAACCGTAATTAACGTCTCTTAAAATATGGGAAATTGAATCAAAAGCTAAATTAACATCAGGGCAATAATGCATGGCTAAGAATATTCCAGTAATCGATTGAATAACTATACAAAGTCCTAACAAAGAACCAAAATTCCAATAATAACTAATATTAGAGGGGGCCGGCAAATCAACCAGTACTCCATTCACAATAGAAAGTATTGGATGCTGAGTTCTTATTCGTAACATTTTGTTTGGTGATTCCATATGCATGCGCTCAGGAAGCTTGTGTACATTAGCCCCCGATATAGGGGGATATCTCCCTAAATGCTAACAAGGCACTGCATTTAAACCTATCAATAGGCCAGAAACTAAAACAATTAAACCAAGACTGAAAGGTAAATAAGACTTTCATAATAGATACATAAGTTGGTCATATCTCATTCTAGGGAAAGAAGCTCGCACCCACACAAATGCGAACACTACTGCGGTAGTTTTAAGGGCTAAGCAACCCATTCCTAGGATTCCTGTAAAAGGTGCCCAACCACCTAAAAACAATAAACTTATCAAACAGCTCATTAAAATAATATGGCCGTATTCAGCTAAAAAGAATAGAGCAAACGACATACTAGAATATTCTACATTATATCCAGATACTAATTCTGATTCTCCCTCGGTAAGATCAAAAGGAGCCCGATTAGTTTCAGCTAATGCTGAAGCAAAAAACATTAAAGCAGCTGGAAATAAAGGTATTATATACCAAATTTCGGCTTGAGCTAAAACAATCTGAGTGATATTAAGAGAACCTGCACATAATATTACTGATATTAGAATAAGCCCTATACACACTTCATAGCTAATCATTTGAGCTGCTGCTCTAATAGCCCCTAAGAATGCATATTTAGAATTACTTCCCCAACCAGACATTAAAATAGCATACACCCCCATAGAACTAATAGCAAAGATATATAAGACACCAACATTAATATCAGCTAATACAATACCAGGGCTAAAAGGAATAACCCCCCAAGCCAAAAAAGCTAAAGTAAGCGATAGAATTGGGGCTACAATATAAACCGACAAATTAGCATGATTGGGAATAGCCATCTCTTTAGTGAATAATTTTAATCCGTCAGCTAAAGGCTGTAACAGTCCATAAATACCAACTACATTAGGTCCTTTTCGTGCTTGCATATATCCTAATACCTTTCTTTCTGCTAAAGTTAGATAAGCTATAGCCACTAATAGAGGTATTATTATTGCAAGCGTTTTAAAGATAATTGAAATAATAGTACTCATCATCTTAGTCACGGAGAATGGCCAAGTACGTATTGAACGCGCATAACTTGGCCCAAGAACAAGTTCCCTTACTCTTACTATGTTACGACTTACCCACTCTCAAAAAGGAGGGATAACCCCGCCGCGGGGCGTTTCGTATCCTTAACTTGAAAGGGACGACGGGCGATTTGTGCTAACACTGGGTTAGAATTCACCGGGACGCTCTACTTCCCAATTACTATCAAATCCTACTTAAGATTCCCGTTTCAGAGAATCTCCGCCTCCTAATTTACTGTGTATGTTGTATAGGAGAATGTAGCGCATAATATCCCTTTCCATAAAGACCATGACACCTGACTTAATCCATAATAGGGTTAAGGATAACATTTATTGTTATCCTGACGACGGCCATGCAATGCCTGAGCAGCTACTACCCACAAAGGTAGTCCGCTTTCAAGGAAAGGTAAGGTGACACGCGGATCATCGTATTAAATTACACGCTCCTCTGATTCAAACAGTGAACAGCCAAGCCTTTTGAGTTTCAATCTTGCGATCATAGTATTCAGGCATACAATAAGGTTATTTGCTAATAAAGCTATTGTATAAGTTTAAGGCGAGGACTACCAGGGTATCTAATCCTGTTTGCTATCCAAGCTTTCGTATTTCATGAAGATATGACATGAACGAAGTAAGGAGCCTTCACCTTCGGACTTCCACTCTTGCTTCAAACATTTTACCGCTACCAAGAGGTTTGCCTTACTTTATTCTCATGCTTCACTACATACTTTAACGCCTAATGCGAAATAAAAACTGGGCCTCTAAGTTTAACCGCGTCTGCTGGCACTTAGTTAGACAGACCTCAGTGTGAAACCCTGTGTCAAGCGTTTACCCATTGCACAAGATTCTCTACTGCTGCCAAAATGTCTTCCCCTTGTTTCAGTGAAAGTGTGGTTATACTACGCATCTTCGACCAAGTGGGCCACTATCCCACCTATTCTAATACGTCAACCGAGACAATCTCCGTTTTATCCTCACCAGTAGGGCCCTTACACAGGGCCTTGCATGTATTAGAAGTACACATTGCCTTATAGACTCCCCAAGGTCAAAGGAGTAGTGTGGAAATAATATTTAAATCATCCCCATGATTCAATTTACGCTGATAAACAAACGGTAATTCATTATAAGTATGAAAAGCAGGTGGAGAAGATAAAGACCACTCTAACGAGCCAGGCGAAATTGACCAGCCCTTAAATGGTCTTTCGGCTGCTAATGCCTCATAAGATAAGAAAATGAACCATATAATTCCTACTAGGGCTATTACAGCTCCGCAAGAACTAACTAAGTTCCAATCTTGATAAGCATCAGGGAAATCCGAGTATCTTCTAGGTAATCCGGCTAAGCCCAAGAAATGTTGGGGGAAGAAAGTTAAATTAACTCCGATAAACATAATCCAGAAATGGATCTTACCGTATAATTCATTATAACTATAACCTGTAATTTTACCAAACCAATAGTAGTACCCCCCAAAAATAGCAAATATGGCCCCCATAGATAACACATAATGGAAGTGAGCTACTACATAATAAGTATCGTGTAATGCTATATCTAATGAACTATTAGCTAATATAACTCCAGTTAAACCACCAATGGTAAATAGAAATACAAACCCAATAGCCCACAACATAGGTGTATCAAGCCGTAGGCTTCCCCCATATATAGTAGCTAACCAACTAAATATCTTAATCCCAGTAGGAACAGCAATAATCATAGTGGCAGCAGTAAAGTAGGCACGAGTATCGACATCCATACCAACAGTGAACATATGGTGGGCCCAAACAATAAATCCTAGTACTCCAATAGAAATCATAGCATAGACCATGCCTAAATAACCAAAAATATGTTGTTTAGCAGAAAATGTGGGTATAATTTGAGATACCATACCAAATCCTGGTAGAATTAATATATATACTTCAGGATGTCCAAAAAACCAAAATAAGTGTTGGAATAAAATAGGATCTCCTCCTCCCGCAGGGTCAAAGAATGTTGTATTAAAATTTCTATCTGTCAACAACATTGTAATTGCACCAGCTAAAACTGGTAAAGATAATAATAACAATATTGTAGTAATTAGTACAGACCATACGAATAGAGGTAATCTATGCATACTCATACCAGGAACCCTCATGTTAATTATAGTAGTTATAAAGTTGATAGAACTTAAAATGGAAGATATACCAGCTAGATGTAAACTAAATATAGCCATATCCACTGCTCCCCCTGAATGGGCTTGAATGCTTGATAGTGGGGGATAAATGGTCCAACCTGTACCTGCCCCTTGTTCTACAAACATAGAGCCAACCAATAGTATTAGAGAAGGTGGTAATAACCAGAAACTGATATTGTTTAATCTAGGAAAGGCCATATCGGGTGCACCAATCATAATTGGTACAAACCAATTTCCGAATCCTCCAATCATCACTGGCATTACCAGGAAGAAAATCATTAATAAAGCATGTGATGTTACAATCACATTATATAAATGATCGTCTCCTAACATACTACCTGGAGCTGACAGTTCTAGCCGTATTAACATACTTGAAGCTGTCCCCGCCATCCCAGAAAAAGCACCGAATAGTAAATATAAAGTACCTATATCTTTATGATTAGTAGAAAATAGCCAACGTGTAAGATATTTGTTCATGCTTACTCTAGATTAAAAGTAATCTAAAGTAAGTGAGAACACTCTTGGAATTACCTATACGGAATTGGGAAAGCTTTTGGGTGTGTTAACAAAGTAAGAGGGCTAGAGAAGAATGAAAACTCCATTTAATGTATTATTAAAGACCTCGCTCCTATATGACGCAGCTGAGCCATTTCAACTAAGCTTCCAAGATGCTGCTAGTCCTGTTATGGAAGAGATTCTATTCCTTCATAACCAAATTATGTTTATTTTAATTATTATCATAACAACTGTATTATGGTTAATTATAAGAGGATTAACAGGCCAAGCTTATCATCGCTATCTTATAGAAGGAGTCACAATAGAGATTGTTTGGACTATAATTCCAGCAGTTATATTAGTGTTTATAGCATTCCCTTCTTTGAAATTACTTTATTTGATGGATGAAATAGTAGAACCCGGTGTAACAGTAAAAGCCATAGGTCATCAATGGTATTGGTCTTATGAGTATTCAGACTATCAAACTACCTTAAGTGAAGATAGTACCTTAGAATTTGATTCTTACATGATACCCACGAGTGATCTTCAACCCGGCGATCTCCGACTATTAGAGGTTGACAATAGAATGGTTGTTCCTATTGACACTTATGTAAGAGTTTTAGTTACAGGCGCAGATGTGCTTCATTCATTTGCTGTGCCTTCATTAGCTATGAAAATGGATGCTGTACCTGGACGTCTTAATCAAACCGGATTTTTAGCTAAAAGACCGGGATTATTTTATGGTCAATGTTCTGAGTTATGTGGCGCTAATCACTCTTTTATGCCCATTGTTATAGAGGCCGTTAGCATGGATAAATATATCAGCTGGCTATCTTCATTATGTGCTGATCTCTAGGGAGTCTTTCAATCACCGAATAATGCCTCATTTAGATATAACTGCTTATTTAACTCAATATAGCTGGACATTAATAATCTTGTTAGCACTTTATAGTATTATGAGTTTATTTATTTTACCTAAGATTCAAAATAATTTACGTATAAGAAGTATACTACAGGAAGAGGGGGCAATCCCTAGTAAGGGACTCGGGGCTAATCGAGCATGTGCTATACTACAAGATATACTCCGTAGATAAGCCCACTTTCTACACATATTCAATATGGCAGCTTCTTTCTTTGATCAATTTAATGTAGTTCGGATAATTGGGGGTATAATTACTAATTCTTCTATTATGATGCTTATCCTATTTAGTGTAATATTAATAGGAAGTTGTTCATATAAATTAATACCTACAAGATTGCAGGCTATACAAGAGATTATTTATACCCACTTTTTAGGATTAATAAAAGACTCTACGGCTAATAAGGGAACTCAATATTTTACCCTTATTATAACCCTGTTTACATTTATTGCTGGGTTAAATCTATTAGGTTTATTTCCCTATGTATTTACCCCAACTGCCCACGTTGTTGTTACTTTTGGGTTAAGCGTATCTATTTTAATAGCAGTAACAATATTGGGTATAACACAATACCGTTGGAACTTTGCTTCAATGTTGATGCCTAATGGAGCTCCCCTGTCACTAGCCCCACTATTAGTTATACTTGAAACACTTAGCTATCTTTCTCGGGCCCTCTCTTTAGGTCTTCGATTAGCTGCTAATTTATCTGCTGGGCACCTTTTATTTGCTATATTAGCAAGTTTCGGGTTTGCAATGATTAATAATGGGATGTTAGTTTTAAGCTTAGGCCCAATATTAGTAATGGTTTTTATAACTTTACTAGAAATTGCTGTGGCCTTGATTCAAGCATATGTATTTTGTCTGTTAACTACCATATACATTAATGATGCTCTAAATCTACACTAACCCACACTTAGAATAATTGTTGGGCAGGAGTATTAGTCTCCGCTCGATTCCCCGCTGGGGGCCATGAGTAAGGCTTATCACCCTTATCATTTAGTGGATCCTAGTCCATGGCCTTATATAGGCTCAATTGGGGCGCTACTGCTTACAGTGGGCTCAGTATTATATTTTCATTATAGTTATACATGGATAATGTATTTAGGCGCAATAACAATAATATTAACAATGTTTGTTTGGTGGAGAGACATTATTAGAGAAGCCACTTTCCAAGGACATCATACTCAAATAGTAAAAAGAGGATTGAGATATGGTATGATCCTTTTTATTACTTCTGAAGTTTGCTTCTTTTTTGCGTTCTTTTGGGCTTTCTTTCATAGTAGCTTATCTCCCACTATAGAATTAGGGGCTGTTTGGCCTCCTGTTGGTATAGAAGTGTTAGACCCATTTTCTGTACCTCTGTTAAATACGGCCATATTACTTAGTTCAGGAGCAACAGTTACATGGGCACATCACGCCATAGTTAGCGGACAAAGATTAGAAGCCATACAATCACTTACTTGTACCGTAATACTTGGGATTCAGTTCACAGCCTTACAAGCTATGGAATATTACGAGGCGCCTTTTACAATCTCAGATTCTGTATATGGTTCAACCTTTTTTATGGCCACAGGTTTTCATGGGTTTCATGTTATAATTGGAACTATATTTTTGGCTGTATGTTTAGCTAGACTAATAGGTTATCACTATACTCGTCACCATCATTTTGGTTTTGAGGCTGCTAGTTGGTATTGGCATTTTGTAGATGTAGTTTGGTTGTTTTTATATGTGTGTATTTACTGGTGGGGCTCTTAGCCCAGGCCATAGTTACATTGTGCTTAGCTAAGCTCAGCTTGTAGGGTCAACTAACGGTAAGTTCTCAGACTCATAATCTGATTATGCAGGTTCAACTCCTGCCCCTACCACTATTAAAAACAAAATTAATATACATATAAACCAAGTAGGTACAGAAAAGAGGAAAACTATAAAAATCTAGGTAAACACACACGAACTAACTCGATTAGAGGATATGGAACTACCCCCAATAATACAATAGCTACTATTAGCGGTAATTGCCCATTAAACTCTCGTCTATTAATATCTCTCGAAAATATTAAATATGAAGAAAGTTGCCCAAAACAAATTCTATTATATAAATATAACGAATAAGCAGCAGCTATCACCATACTAGTTGAGGTAAGAATACCTAATGATGTACTCGTAGAAAAAGCAGCTACTAAGGATAAAAATTCTCCTACAAAATTGCAGCTAAGAGGAACAGCAATATTAGCCAAAGTAAATACCATAAATATAATAGAAAACAGGGGCATAGTCATAACTACTCCCCTATAATACCTAATTAATCTTGTATGATGTCTCTCATAAAGCAATGTTACTGCTATAAATAGAGCGGGGCTAACCACTCCATGAGCTATCATTAAGAATATAGAAGCTATTAATCCCTCCATTGTATGGGTAAATAAGCCTATTGTTACTATTCCCATATGAGCTACTGAGGAATAGGCTATCAGACGTTTCGCGTCTACTTGCCGGCAAGTAGTTAAACTCCCATATATCACTGCTATTAATGAAAGCGTTAATATGATTGGTGCTAAATACTCTGTTGCTTCGGGGAAAAGGGGCCAAGCGAATCGAATAAATCCATAGCCCCCTAATTTTAATAATATTCCAGCTAAAATCACTGAACCAGCTAGAGGGGCCTCAACATGCGCAAGAGGCAACCATATATGAAAGGGTATCATTGGTATCTTAACTGCTAAACTAAGAAAAAAACCTATAAATAACCAAATTTGAATGTTACTATCAATCTGAATGTTAATTAAAGATAAATAGTCAGTTGTACCTGTTATTCTATAAATAACTGCTATACTAAATAACATTAATATTGAGCCAACTAAAGTATAAAAGAAGAAATAATAGGCAGCTTTTATCTTCTCTGCCCGAGCTCCCCATATTCCTATTATTAAGAACATAGGTATTAATATGCTCTCAAATAACACATAAAATATTAACAGATCTAATGTTGAGAATACCCCAATTAATAGTAATTCCATACCTAAAAGGCATATAATAAATTCCTTAACAAGAAACTTAATACTATTCCAACTTATTAAAATACAAATTGGTATTAGTAAAGTACTTAGTACAATGAAGAATATAGAAATTCCGTCAATAGCAAACAATATGGGGGAGCCTTCAAACCAACCTAATGTACTTACCCAATTAAATTCTACTATCTGTTGAAATTGAGCTTCTTGATGAAAATTAACTAATAATAAAATAGAAAGAGCAAATGTAATCAGAGACCACTCTAACGCTTGCCGGCGTAATTTCATACTATTTTCCCTTGGAATTAATGCTATTATTACTATACTTATTAATATAGAGCCCACTATACAAGCTAATATCATATTAATATAATTAGTAGCCACTACCCTGCGGCTAGTTCTCTCCTATCTTAAGAGATTACTCTGGACTTGGAAAAATTTTTCTTTATACTGTCTCTAATTTACGACTAGATACTTAAGTGCAATAGCCGCTCCAACTAATATCATTAATGCATAATTAAATAATAAACCAGATTGTAAGTTGCTCAACTCTTTAGTTCTATCAACCATAAATCGGGCTATTCCAGTAGGGCCCAAAATCTCTAAAATACCCCTATCTATAGTACGATAAGAGACAATATGGCCGAACCTCCAAACTGTACTTCCAATATAATAGTTTGCTATTTGATTAAACTCCCAAGCATAAAATAAAGTCCCATATATACTAGGACTAATAATATAATAAATAATATAAGGACGAAATATAAACACTAATAATATCCCTGTTACGGACATAATAACTGGTGCTAAAGAGACTATTGTGGGCACAAGCGGCAAGGGACGTATACCTGGCGCAAACACCATATTTTGAGCAATATAACCAACTAAAATACTTCCTATTGCTAATACTAATAAAGGGCCCAATAAGTTCCAATCAGCTTCTTGTAAGTGTTGTGCGCTTATGCGTGTTAAATTAGGTTTAGACACAAAACTTAAGTATATTAATCGAAATGAATAAAAAGCAGTTAAGAAGGCTGTAATTGAAGCTAACCAATAAACAGATATTAAACAATAATTATTATAAGTTAATTCTAATATTAAATCTTTAGAGTAAAATCCAGATAAATAAGGAAAACCAGCTAAAGACAATGAACCAATTAACATCAATATATATGTTAAAGGTAGACCCCGGATTATTCCCCCCATCTTCCTAAGATCTTGCTCATCTAAAAGAGCATGAATTATTGAGCCTGCCCCTAAAAATAATAAAGCCTTAAAGAAAGCATGAGTTAGTAGATGATATAAACTACTTAGACAACTATAGGTGCCACAAGCCATTACCATGTATCCTAACTGACTACAAGTAGAATAAGCAATAACTTTCTTTATATCCGATTGGACTAATCCTACTGTGGCTGCAAAGAAAGCAGTTAAGGAGCCGACTAAACCCACAATGATTGTTGCAGTTGGAGAGTAATCAAAAAGGGGAGCTGATCTTATAATTAAAAACACTCCTGCTGTTACCATTGTTGCTGCGTGAATTAAGGCCGAAACAGGTGTGGGCCCCTCCATAGCATCCGGCAACCAAGTATGTAGCCCTAATTGGGCGGATTTTCCTACGGCTCCTATAGTTAGTAATATACATATCCAAGTACAAGCGGAAGATGGTGTTAAAGCGGAGAATAAACTACAGTAATCTAATACCCCAAATTCTTTCCAGATTAATATAATAGCTAGCATTAATCCTATATCTCCTATTCTATTGATTAACATTGCCTTAATTGCCGCTTTGTTTGCCTGTATACGCGTAAACCAAAAGTTAATTAATAAATAAGAACATAAGCCGACACCTTCCCAACCAATAAATAATTGTACATAATTGTTACTAGTAACTAAAACTAACATAAAAAAGGTAAATAGAGACAGATAACTCATGAATCTAGGTAAATGGGGATCTTCTCTCATATAACTTGTAGAATAAACATGAACTAACCCGCTAATTGTGGTTACTACTATTAACATTACGGCTGTTATCATATCAAATTGTAAACCAAAATTAGTTATTAGTAAATCTGACTCTATCCATCTGCCTAACTCTATATACACTGTAGACCCATTAATAAGGATTTCATAACATAATATAAAAGAGAAGAGGCTACTGGCAAGAACCCACACAGAACTTAACAAGCCAGCCCCCTTTCTTCCTAGATAACGACCCCCTAGTCCGCTTCCGACTGCGCTTAGTAAAGGTATTACTATAACTAAAAGATACATGGGAATAAATCTAAAATAATCAAATGTGTTAACTGAAAGAACAAACTGGGACATACTATAATCGTTAATACTAAATATAAACTTATCCCTATTAATATTACCTTGCCTAAACCCGTTTTCCCCAGTCCTGCACTGCCACGTGGAGAATTTAGTATATTTGTTATTATTAAAGGCGTCGACAAAGGTTGATAAAACATAATTTTAACTAATCTAAGGTAATAAACTCCAGCTATCACAGAACAAACTAAAGCTATTAAAGCGCTAAAATAATAACCTTGACCAACAGCTGCTAAGATAATATACCATTTAGTTAAAAACCCAATTAAAGGAGGAATTCCTGCAGTAGACAACAAACCTGTAGCTAATGCTAGTGCTAACATTGGATTTAATCTTGAAACACCACTAAATTCAATAAGCATGTCTCTTTTAGGGGATACAATTAGTACTACACACCAAAGCAGTACTTGAGTTATTATATAAGCACCTATATACATTAAACTCGCTTGAAAACTTTCTATAGACCCAATGGTTATTCCAAGCAACACAAACCCCATATGGCTTATTCCACTATAAGCTAGTAGTCTTTTTATCCGAGTTTGATTCAAAGCTCCTATAGCCCCAACAATCAAAGAGATTAATCCGGCTATTAATAGTCCCATTTCATTTAAGCCTATTTGTATTATAATAGCTAATACCCCTAATTTAGGCACGATAGATAAAAGCGCAGCTACCCAAGTTGGAGCCCCCTCGTACACATCGGGGGCCCACATATGAAACGGGGCAGCAGATACTTTAAATAATAATGAGATAGTAATGAGACACTTACCAGTTAATATCCCATAAGATGCCATGCTCATACGAATAAATTGAAGTTCAAACTCTCCTGTGGAGCCATAAATTAAGGCGCAACCAAACAAGAACAACCCCGAAGATAATGCTCCTAACACAAAGTATTTCAGCCCAGCTTCCGCCGATAACAATGAGTCTTTATTATAAGCCACTAAAATAAACATACACAATGTTTGCATTTCTAATGCTAAATATATAGAAATTAAATTTGTTGACCCAATAAGTAACAAATTACCTAAGATCACTAATAAAATCAATAAAGAGCTTGATCGATGCGATGTTTGATGGTCCAGCATACATAATATAGCCAACCCACTTAGCATCACCAACATCTTAATAGCCTGTGTCCAACATAGTAGATGGGGCTCAGCTAATAGCCCAGCAACCCCCACAGCACCCGCAAGTAACATAGCTAATCTTAAAGTCGGGGCCTTTAATCCATACGTCAACACTATTAGTATGATGAGCCCTAATGTTAATTCCATAATATGCCGGGGGCTATGCACCCACATGGCATATGAGAAGGTACGCCACTTTTGTGGTATCTTATTAATCCCTAAACCTTTTGTTTTCTTTCTTTGCAGCAGCCAGAAATTAATTACGTCGATGGGGCCAATATAGTCGAGCATCGCTGAGACCATTCCTTGCGTACTAGGACTCAGAAAAGTTGGGATTGAACATTATAGATAGAAACCGAGCTGTGTCACCACGCTCTGAACTCAAATCATGTACGGTTTTCATGGTCGAACAGACCAACCTAAGGTACCTCCTACAGCACCAGGGCACCGCAATTCAACATCGAGGTCGCAAACACTGTCCTCGATAAGAACTCTCCAACAATATTACGCTGTTATCCCTACGGTAGCTTTTATCCGCTTTCGATATTTATTTTGGACAATCATATCGGGTCATTATCGCCCACATAGGACGTAATCCTTGTGCCAGCTAGGGGTGTCCCCCTCACTGTCAGGCTAATGAGATTAGCTTTGTATACCATAAGCTCGCCTTCGTTTCTTATTCAAAGGTAGTCGCCCCAACTAAACTGTCTTACCAACAAAAATTATTAAATCAAAATTAGGACACTTAGTATCGATCATTTTAAGTTAACACTATCGGTATCCAGTAAAGCTCGATAGGGTCTTTTCGTCTTACAATGTTTATGTAGTATCTTCACTACAACTATAATTTCATCGACTTTTCTCTTGAGACAGTAAGACCCTCGTGGTTCCATTCATACCCGCCAACAATTAATTGGCTATTTATTGTGCTACATTATCACGGTCAGAGTTACCGCGGCCATTCAATTGGGTTTCGCTTTAGACGTTAATCCTCAGTTTCACTATACAATCATTGGGCAGAATTCACCCTCTATACTTCAGTAACCTTTAGCAGAGAGCTATGTTTTTGGTAAACAGTCGAGATCTTATTTTGCCGAGTTCCTTAAGAGAAATTATGCCTAGATCTAAGTCCCGTTAATAACAGTTGAAGGTACTTCGTACTATAAAATTTTTCCTGAACAAGTACAAGAATTATAATTCATCGGACGGAATGCCCTTAGAAACTGTATATATTTATTTGGGAGTGAATCTTGTACTACTCATGCCTGCATTATCACTTCTGTTTATCTCACGAAGTGCGCACATATTGTGCCTACAGAACGCTCTACTACCAAGCCAGTTGGTGCTTCCTTACGGTCTGGCTTCCAGAATTTCAGTTACAGATTTAGCCGCCCTAATTCTTAGAGTTTCCTAGCTCATTCAGTGAACTTTTACGTTTTCCTGTGCAGATGGCTGTTTCCAAGCCTACTTCCTGTTTGTCTGAGTTGAACCCTCTTTATACACTTAATCTGTATTAGTGACTTTAATTTCTGGTTAGGGCTTACCCCTCTTGACTAAGGGCCTTATCGCCATAGTCTTACTACACCAGTAATTCAAGCCCCCGGATTTGGGGGCGAATCAACTTAGGGCGCCTTACTAAGATAAGTTTTGTAGAGAACCAGCTATATCCAAGTTCGACTAGTATTTCACCGCTAACCACAGCTCATCCAAGATTTTTGCCACAATCACTGGTTCGGTCAGCATAGCTACCTGACCATGGTTAGATCACTTGGTTTCGGGGAATTTGACTGACGAGTTTTCTCTTGCTTTCACTACGCCTTCATTTACTACTTAAGCTTGCCAAATTTTGTCTTGCAGGCCCATTATACAAAAGGTAACTTTTAGAACCAATTCTGAGTCTTTCCCTCACGGTACTTTCTCTATAGGTGTCTATCGGGGTTTAGTCTAGATGTCCAATCATCTTAATTATCTATTTAAGACAATTCCTCCGCTATCGCTCGCCGCTACGCACGGAATCTCAGTTGATGTATTCCTCATAGTCTAGTAAGATGTTTCAATTAACTATTCAATTTACCCCTTTTAGTTAGGACAAACAAGTTCAAAGTCTCTCCCTTGTTATTTCGTACTTCACGTCCTTACCGATAGGCCCTAGACT